AAAAAAATTACAAATTTCGGATTATACAGAAGAAGAAACACAAGAAAATGAAAAAAAAAAAAAAGAAGAACAAAAAAAAGAAGAATACAAAATACAAGAGAAAATACGAATAGAAATAGCAGAAGCTTGGGATACCTTTCTATTTACGCAAGTAATAAGAGGTTCCGCATTAGTAAGCCAATCCTTTCTTAGAAAATATATTATATTACCTTCATTGATAATAGCTAAAAATATAGTCCGTATGTTATTATTTCAATTTCCCGAATGGTCCGAAGACTTAAAAGATTGGAATAAAGAAATGCATATAAAATGTACCTATAATGGTGTTCAATTATCAGAAACTGAATTTCCAAAAAAATGGTTGACAGACGGTATTCAGATAAAGATCCTATTTCCTTTTTGCCTTAAACCTTGGCGCAGGTCTAAGCTACAATCCTCTCAAAAGAATCTGTTGAAACTGAAAAATAAAGGACAAAAAGATGATTTTTGTTTTTTAACAGTTTGGGGAATGGAAACTGAATTTCCTTTTGGTTCTCCCCGAAAAAGACGTTCATTTTTTAAACCCATTTCCAAAGAACTAAAAAAAAAAATTAGAAAATTGCAAAAGAGGTCCTTTGTAATTATAGAATTTTTAAAAAAAAGAACAAAATTTTTTATAAACATCTTAAAAGAAACAAAAAAATGGATCGTAAAAAGAATTCTATTTATAAAAAGAATAATCAAAGAACTTTTTATAAGAAATCTACTTCTATTTTTTGGATTAAGAAAAATATCTGAATTGAGTGAAACTAGAAAAGAAAAAGATTCGATAATGATGAATCAAACAATTCATGAATCGTCCATTCCAATTGGATTTATGGATTTGAAAGATTTTTCATTAACAGAAAAAAAAATGAAAGATTTGACTGATAGAACAGCCACAATCAGGAATCAAATAGATAAAATTACAAAGGATAAGAAGAAAGAGTTTTTAACTTCGGAACTAAATAATAAAATAACTATTAGTTCTAATAAAAAAAGTTATGCTATTAAACTAGTCCAACAAATTCAAAATATTTCGTATAAATTTAAAAGAAGAAATGTTCGATTTATCCGTAAATCATATTTTTTTATAATATTTTTAATGGAAAGAATTTATATGGATATCGTTCTATCTATCATTTCTATTCCGCGGATCCATACACAACTTTTTTTAAAATTATCAAAAAAAATTCTTGATAAATACATTTCCAATAATGAAACAAATAAAGAAAAAATTAATAAAATAAATCAAAATACACTTCGCTTTATTTCGACTATAAAAAAGTCGCCTTTTGATATTAGTAAGAAAAATTTGAAAAGCATTTTTGATTTATCCTCCTTGTCACAAGCATATGTATTTTACAAATTATACCAAACTCAATTTATTAACTTGTATAACTTGTATAAGTTAAGATATGTTTTTGAATATCAAGGAACGTCTCTTTTTCTTAAGAATGAAATAAGGAATTCTTTCGAAGAACAAGAAATATTGCATTCTGAATTACGACCGAAATCTCTTTTTTATTCTGGAATGAATCAATGGAAAAACTGGTTAAAAGGTTATTATCAATATGATTTATCCCCAATTAGATGGTATTATTTAGTGCCCCAAAAATGGAGAACTAAAATCAATCAACAACGTATGGATCAGAATAAAGATTTAAACAAAGAGTATTCTGATAAAAAAACAGACCAATTAATTTATTACAAAAAATTTAATGTAAATAATTTTGAAGCAAATTCATTATTGAATGAAAAATATAACTTTCAAAAACACTATATTTATGACCTTTTCTCATATAAATCTATTAATTATGAAAATAAGAAGCTTTATGTATCACCATTAGGTATAAATAATAAAAAGAGGATTTCTTATGATTACAATATACATAAGGATATATTATTTAATATGTCAGAAGATCTTATTCCTCTCAATGATTATCTAGGGGAAGATAACATTATGAATCTGAAGAAAATTTCAGATAGAAAATATTTTGATTGGAAAATTTTCCATTTTTGTCTTAGAAAAAAAGTCGATATTAAGTCCTGGATCGATCCCAAGGGTAATAAAAATACTAAGGCTGAGGTTACTAATTATGAACTAATTGACAAAATTACTAATAAAAAGAGTCTTTCTTATCTTACAGTATCCAAAAATAAAAAAATCTGTCCATCCAAGAAAAAAAAAAACCTTTTTGATTGGATGGGAATGAATGAAGAAATACTAAGTCGCCCTATATCGAGTCTGAAACTTTGGTTCTTCCCAGAAATTATTCTATTTTATAATACGTATAAAATGAAACCGTGGATCATACCAATCAAAGTACTTCTTTTCAATTTGAATGGAAATCAAAATTTTAGTGAAAATCCAAATATCAATAGAAAGAGAGAAGGGGATCCTTTTATATTATCAAATAAAAAAAAAAATATTATTGAATTAAAGAATCTAAATCAAAAAGAAAAAGAATCCACAGGACAAGGTAGTCTTGAATCAGATGCACAAAACCAAGATTCTCTTGGATCAGTTCTCTCAAACCAAGAAAAAGATATTGAAGAAAATTCTGCAGGCTCAAATATGAAAAAACGTAGAAAGAAAAAACAATCCAAGAGTAACACAGAAGCAGAGCTTGATTTTTTCCTAAAAAGGTATTTACGGTTTCAATTGAGATGGAATGAGTTTTTAAATCAAAGAATGATGAATAATATCAAAGTATATTGTCTCCTGCTTAGATTGATAAATCCAAAAGAAATTGCTATGGCGTCTATTCAAAGGGGAGAAATGAATTTGGATATTCTGACGATTCAAAAGAATTTAACTCTGACAAAATTGATGAAAAGTGGGATATTAATTATCGAACCGGTACGTTTGTCTATAAAAAATGACGGACAATTTCTTATCTATCAAATGATAAATATTTCATTGGTTCATAAAAGTAAACCTCCAATTAATCAAAGATATCGAGAAAAAGGTTATAGTGATAAGAAAAATTTTGATAAATCCATTGCAAAACATCAAAAAATGCCTGAAAACGGGGACAAAATACGTTCCGATTTGTTTGTTCCTGAAAATATTTTATCCACTAAACGGCGAAGAGAATTAAGAATTCTAATTTCTTTCTATTCAAGTAATAGAAATGTTATACAAAAAAATCTAGTATTTTTCAAATACATAAAAAACTGTAGTGAAGTTTTGGATAAAACCAAAAGAGATAAAAATAAATTAATTAAATTAAAGTTCTTTCTTTGGCCTAATTATCGATTAGAAGATTTAGCTTGTATGAATCGATATTGGTTTGATACTAATAATAGCAGTCGTTTTAGTATGGTAAGGATACATATGTATCCACGATTGTAAATTCATTAATAACAACCTTTGGCATGCATTCTCTACCCTATCCGATATATGAAAGAAAGAGATACATACATGCATTTTTTACATTCCATTCTGATAACTGAATACTAATTCAATGCATGTATTAATATCCATTAGGTCTATAAATGAATCAACAGAATCTTGTTATTTTTTATTTGCAGTTTTTTGTTTTTAAGTTAATAATGGTTTTCCCCTTTTTTTGAGTGTAGAAATAGAACCTCTTTTCTTATCGTATCCAAATCAAATTGAAAACTGGATTAATTCATTTTTTTTTTTTATGAGTTGATAAAATTAGTAACTCATAAACAAATTAAGATTATTGTATATACAAACTATAAATGAGTAGCATTATTCTTACTGATTGGTAAAATTTATTTATTGAATTGTAAAAAGAAAAATAAAAGGATAGAAGGTTCTGTTTTATGGTAAAAAATTCATTCATTTCCGTTATTTCACAAGAAGAAAAAAAAGAAAACAGTGGGTCCGTTGAATTTCAAGTAGTTAGCTTCACCAATAAGATACGAAGACTTACTTTACATTTGGAATTGCACAGAAAAGACTATTTATCCCAGAGAGGTCTACGTAAAATCCTGGGAAAACGGCAACGGCTTCTGTCTTATTTGTCAAAGAAAAATAAAGTACATTATAAAGAATTAATTAGTCGGCTGGATATTCGAGAATCAAAAACTCGTTAAATTTAAAAGTCACTTGAATTATTTGATTTACTAGATCTTGAATTTTGATGAATTTCTTTTCGTTTTCAGCAATTCATGAAAGAATGAATCGAGGAATAACCTATGAATGTAACAACTACAAGAAAAGACCTCATGATAGTCAATATGGGACCTCACCACCCATCAATGCATGGTGTTCTTCGGCTCATCCTTACTCTAGATGGTGAAGATGTTATTGATTGTGAGCCGATATTGGGTTATTTACACAGAGGGATGGAAAAAATTGCGGAAAACAGAACAGTTATACAATATTTGCCTTATGTAACACGTTGGGATTATTTAGCGACTATGTTCACAGAAGCAATAACTGTAAATGGACCCGAACAGTTGGGGAATATTCAAGTACCTAAAAGAGCCAGTTATATCAGAGTTATTATGTTAGAGTTGAGTCGTATAGCTTCTCATCTCTTATGGCTTGGCCCTTTTATGGCAGATATTGGTGCACAGACTCCTTTTTTCTATATTTTCCGAGAAAGAGAATTAATATATGATCTATTTGAAGCTGCCACCGGTATGAGAATGATGCATAATTATTTTCGTATCGGAGGAATAGCAGCCGATCTACCTCATGGATGGATAGATAAATGTTTAGATTTTTGTGATTATTTTTTAACAGCGATTTCTGAATACCAAAAACTTATTACGCGGAATCCCATTTTTTTAGAACGAGTTGAGGGGGTAGGCATTATTGGCGGAGAAGAAGCAATAAATTGGGGTTTATCAGGACCGATGCTACGGGCTTCTGGAATCCAATGGGATCTTCGTAAAGTTGATCGTTATGAATGTTACGACGAATTTGATTGGGAAATCCAGTGGCAAAAAGAAGGAGATTCATTAGCTCGTTATTTAGTCCGAATCAGTGAAATGACAGAATCTATAAAAATTATTCAACAGGCTCTGGAAGGAATTCCTGGGGGACCCTATGAGAATTTAGAAATTCGATCCTTTGATAGAGAAAAGGATCCAGAATGGAATGATTTTGACTATCGATTCATTAGTAAAAAAACCTCCCCCACCTTTGAATTGCCGAAGCAAGAACTATATGTAAGAGTTGAAGCCCCAAAGGGGGAATTGGGAATTTTTTTAATAGGAGATCAGAGTGGTTTTCCTTGGAGATGGAAAATTCGCCCACCCGGATTTATCAATTTACAAATTCTTCCTCAGTTAGTTAAAAGAATGAAATTGGCTGATATTATGACAATATTAGGTAGCATAGATATCATTATGGGAGAAGTAGATCGTTAAAATGATAATTGATACAACAGAAGTACAAGATATCAATTCTTTTTCCAGATTGGAATCCTTCAAAGAGTTCTATGGAATCATATGGATGCTTGTACCTATTTTGAGTCTTGTATTGGGAATTACAATAGGTGTACTCGTAATTGTGTGGTTAGAAAGAGAAATATCCGCAGGAATACAACAACGTATTGGTCCGGAATATGCCGGTCCTTTGGGAATTCTGCAAGCTCTAGCCGATGGTACAAAATTAATTTTCAAAGAGAATATTCTCCCATCTCGAGGGGATACTCGTTTATTCAGTATAGGACCTTCCATAGCAGTTATATCCATTTTACTAAGTTATTCAGTAATTCCTTTTAGTTATCACCTTGTTTTATCCGATCTCAATATCGGTGTTTTTTTATGGATTGCTATTTCAAGTATTGCTCCCATCGGACTTCTTATGTCAGGATATGGATCAAATAATAAATATTCCTTTTTAGGTGGTCTACGAGCTGCGGCTCAATCAATTAGTTATGAAATTCCATTAACTCTTTGTGTATTATCAATATCTCTACGTGTGATTCGGTTAAACATAAACTTTTCTTTCCTTCTTTCTTTTTAGGAAAGAAATTGAATAGATATATCTTCATTTTTTTATTCATTATTTAGGTTGATGAACTAAATCAGATAGTTATATGAGTGAAAGAAAACAGCTTCTAAATTAGCAGTAAAAAAATTGAGTCTCATCTCCTATGTACAAGAATTAAAAGAAAATAAAAATAAACAAGACCTTTATCCCCAAGATCGGTTGATTAATCAGCCAAGCTTGAAGCGGGCTCAAAAGCTCAACCAACCATATATAGTTTTTATTATCCTTTCTATGTAGTACTATAATGGACCATTGAGTAAAAATGAGTGGATGGTTAGGAACACAAAAATACATAAAGGATTAGTAATGGAGATTTTTATGTAAATTATACAAAAGGGTATTTTTCATAACATAAAAAGAATACTAATTGGGGCTTTACGTTGGTAGAAATGATCAAGCAGTACTCCTCATGATTCCGATCCAGAGTATGCTCCTATCCACAGATTAAAAAAAATGACTATCGGGAACGAAATAATCCTTTTTTTTTTTGAAACTCCCTTTTTAAGAAAGAAGAAGAGAAACGAAAAAAATCCTTTTTTTTTTCTTTCATATATTCATAGAGATATTGTGTCATGATTCATGAAATACTGAATTCTATAATTTTTTTTTTCGTAATCGAAAAGGATGGATTGAAATATCTATTGATATTTCTACAAGGAGTATTTTATTGAAGGATTAAGTTATTACTCACAACAAAGAAAAATTAAAATTATTAAGGGACAAGATCAATTCAGAAGCGTTTTTTAGTTATTATTATAGCATCTAGCAGACAGAATTTCATTGGTTTAATTCGGGATCTTCCAATAGGTTTTTACTTTAAAATCTATATTTATATTACAACCATATTAAGATAAATAGTATTGGAATAATATTGGTTTGGTCCTTTTAAATTTATTTTTGGCCCCCGAGGAGCCGTATGAGGTGAAAATCTCATGTACGGTTCTGTAATAGCGATGGGAACAGTGATGTTATCATCGACTATGATTATCTAACAGTTCAAGTACAGTTGATATAGTTGAGGTCCAATCAAAATATGGTTTTTGGGGATGGAATTTGTGGCGTCAGCCTATAGGATTTGTTGTTTTTCTAATTTCTTCCCTAGCAGAATGTGAGAGATTACCTTTTGATTTACCAGAAGCAGAAGAAGAATTAGTAGCCGGTTATCAAACCGAATATTCTGGTATCAAATTCGGTTTATTTTACGTTGCTTCCTATCTAAACTTATTAGTTTCTTCATTATTTGTAACAGTTCTTTACTTGGGTGGTTGGAATATCTCTATTCCATACATATTCGTTCCTGAGCTATTTGAAATAAATAAAGTGGGTAGAGTTTTTGGAATGACAATTGGTATTTTTATTACATTAGCTAAAACTTATTTGTTTTTGTTCATTTCTATTACAACAAGATGGACTTTGCCTAGGCTAAGAATAGACCAATTATTAAATCTTGGATGGAAATTTCTTTTACCCCTTTCTCTCGGTAATCTATTATTAACAACTTCTTCCCAACTCCTTTCACTGTAAAGAAAAAAGGAATACACTATTTTATAGTTAGGACTTTTCTCAAACAAGAGAAAGAAACAAACATTAAATTATTTATAGATCTTTACAATATGTTCCCTATGCTAACTGGGTTCATGAATTATGGTCAACAAACAGTACGAGCTGCAAGGTACATTGGTCAAGGGTTCATGATTACTTTATCCCATGCAAACCGTTTACCTGTAACTATTCAATATCCTTATGAAAAATTAATTACGTCGGAACGTTTCCGCGGTCGAATTCATTTTGAATTTGATAAATGTATTGCTTGTGAAGTATGTGTTCGTGTATGTCCTATAGATCTCCCCGTTGTTGATTGGAAATTGGAAACCGGTATTCGAAAGAAACGATTATTTAATTACAGTATTGATTTCGGAATTTGTATATTTTGTGGTAACTGCGTTGAGTATTGTCCAACAAATTGTTTATCAATGACTGAAGAATATGAGCTTTCGGCCTATGATCGTCATGAATTAAATTATAATCAAATTGCTTTAGGTCGTTTACCAATATCAGTAATTGAGGATTATACAATTCGAACAATTTTGAATTCGCCCAAAATAAAATAAAAAATTTAAAACTCTTTAATTAATTTCAAATTTAATTAATTTAATATTTAATTAAAATGAAAAAGTAATTTCCAATTATCAAGGTTCAATTTGATCTAATCTAAAGGAATGATTTCTTTTTTTTTCTAGTCAATGATTATATAAATTCTGACCAATTGTTAATTGGTTGGTGAGAAAGGCAACTAAAATGAAATTGAAATATATATTATATGTTTGTTTTGAACTAAATGACCTTTATCGCTTGAAAGAAAAAAGATATTGGTACACCAATTCTACCTACATCAATTTTAATTTAACCCCAGTCAATTAGAATTAAATGTTTCAACAATTTGGAGCATATAGAATATTATAAAAAATTTCCCGGTCGGGTCAATAAAATCATGAAAAACATTTCGATTTATCTTAAAAAAAATGGATTTGCCTGGACCAATACATGATTTTCTTTTAGTTTTTCTGGGATCAGGTCTTATAGTAGGAGCTCTAGGAGTAGTGTTATTTACTAATCCAATTTTTTCTGCCTTTTCGTTGGGATTGGTTCTTGTTTGCATATCCTTATTTTATATTTCATCAAACTCCCATTTTGTAGCGGCTGCACAGCTCCTTATTTATGTAGGAGCTATAAATGTTTTAATACTATTTGCTGTAATGTTCATGAGTGGTTCAGAATATTACAAAGATTTGAACCTTTGGACTGTTGGTGATGGGATTACTTCGTTGGTTTGTACAAGTATTTTTGTTTCACTAATTAGTACTATTCTAAATACGTCTTGGTACGGGATTATTTGGACGACAAAATCAAATCAGATTATAGAACAAGATTTGATAAGTAATAGTCAACAAATTGGAATTCACCTATCAACCGATTTTTTTCTTCCATTTGAACTGATTTCGATAATACTTTTAGTTGCTTTGATAGGTGCAATTGCTGTTGCTCGGCAATGATAAATCTTTATAATCGTTAACAGCAATCAAAAATCAACCCCGTTCCGTGTTATAAAATTCATTTATCTTCAATTCTATTTGAAGACTCTCATTTTTTTTTATCTATCACCAAATATAACTCTCTTGCTTTGTACTTATTATAGTTTGATAGTAAATGAACTCGTTTGAATTGTTGTTCATATTGAAATGAATCCAAATTAATAAGGAGCTGGTCAATGATACTCGAATATGTACTTGTTTTGAGTGCCTATTTATTTTCTATTGGTATCTATGGATTGATCACGAGCCGAAATATGGTTAGGGCCCTTATGTGTCTTGAACTTATACTGAATGCAGTTAATATGAATTTCGTAACATTTTCAGATTTTTTTGATAGTCGACAATTAAAAGGAAATATTTTCTCAATTTTTGTTATAGCTATTGCAGCTGCAGAAGCCGCTATTGGGCTAGCTATTGTTTCGTCAATTTATCGTAACAGAAAATCAATTCGTATCAATCAATCGAATTTATTGAATAAATAAAATGAATAAATTTAGACTATTCATTAATTTAAATTATCATCAACCTCAATTAGTATGATTTTCAATCAGCATGTATGATACATAGATTTGAGAAAAAAGGGAAAATCAAAGTATCTTGGCCCAATTTCATGAGTCAATCCAGAATTAGATTGATTGGAAAAATTCTGGTAAAATCATTGATTCATCTGGTGTCTAAATATATGATTCATTAAAAAGTTTACTAGATCGAAAATTTATGGCATTCAAAAAGTTATAGATCCAATGTCACATTCAGTAAAAATTTATGATACCTGTATAGGATGTACTCAATGTGTCCGAGCCTGCCCAACAGATGTATTAGAAATGATACCTTGGGATGGATGTAAAGCTAAGCAAATTGCTTCTGCTCCAAGAACAGAAGACTGTGTCGGTTGTAAGCGATGTGAATCTGCCTGTCCGACGGATTTTTTGAGCGTTCGGGTTTATTTATGGCACGAAACAACTCGAAGTATGGGTCTAGCTTATTAATACGTTCCAAAAAAAACCACTTAAATACATTTTGAATACAGTTGATTTTTTTTACCGACAAAAACCCGTGTTCAAAAACAGAAAATAGAATAATTATTCTATTTTTTTTTTTAGCACGGGTTTTTTTGTCCAAGTGTATCTTGTCTTTACCACGAATTATTTTCCTTGGTTAACAATAATTGTAGTTTTGCCGATATTGGCAGGTTCTTTTATTTTCTTTCTCCCCCATAGAGGAAATAAAGTAATTAGGTGGTATACTATATGTATATGCGTATTAGAGCTTCTTTTAACAACCTATACATTCTGTTCTCATTTCCAATTGGACGATCCATTAACTCAATTAGCAGAGGATTATAAATGGATCAATTTTTTTGATTTTTATTGGAGATTGGGGGTAGATGGACTTTCTATAGGACCTATTTTACTGACGGGATTTATTACCACTTTAGCTATTTTAGCGGCTTGGCCAATTACTCGGGATTCCCGATTATTCCATTTTCTGATGTTAGCAATGTACAGCGCTCAAATAGGATTATTTTCTTCTCGAGACCTTTTACTTTTTTTCATCATGTGGGAGTTAGAATTAATTCCCGTTTATCTACTTCTATCGATGTGGGGGGGAAAGAAACGTCTCTATTCAGCTACAAAGTTCATTTTGTATACTGCGGGAGGTTCTATTTTTTTATTAATAGGGGTTTTAGGTATTGGTTTATATGGTTCTAATGAACCAACATTAAATTTTCAAACATTAGCTAATCAATCGTATCCTCCGGCACTAGAAATAATATTCTATATTGGATTTCTTATTGCTTTTGCTGTCAAATCACCGATTATACCCTTACATACATGGTTACCAGACACCCATGGAGAGGCACATTATAGTACTTGTATGCTTCTAGCTGGAATTTTATTAAAAATGGGAGCCTACGGGTTGATTCGGATCAATATGGAAATTTTACCCCACGCCCATTCCCTATTTTCGCCCTGGTTGATTACAATAGGCGCAATACAAATAATCTATGCAGCTTCAACATCTCCGGGTCAACGTAATTTAAAAAAAAGAATAGCCTATTCCTCTATATCTCATATGGGTTTCATAATTATTGGAATTGGCTCTATAACCGATACGGGACTCAATGGAGCCATTTTACAAATAATCTCTCATGGATTTATTGGGGCTGCTCTTTTTTTCCTGGCAGGAACGAGTTATGATAGAATACGTCTTCTTTATCTTGACGAAATGGGTGGAATGGCTATCCCCCTCCCCAAAAAATTTACGATGTTCAGTATCTTATCGATGGCCTCTCTTGCATTACCGGGCATGAGCGGTTTTGTTGCAGAATTATTAGTATTTTTAGGAATAATTACTAGTCAAAAATATCTTTTAATGCCAAAAATACTAGTTACTTTTTTAATGGGAGTGGGAATGATATTAACGCCTATTTATTTATTATCTATGATACGTCAAATGTTCTATGGATACAGGATATTTAATATTCCAAACTCTTATTTTTTTGATTCTGGACCGCGAGAGTTATTTGTTTCGATCGCTATCCTTCTACCAATAATAGGTATCGGTATTTATCCGGATTTCGTTCTTTCATTATCAGTTGACAAGGTCGAAGCTATTATATCTAATTATTTTTATCGATAGTTTTTAGGAAAAAAGAACAAATCAAAAAGCAATCCTATTTGTTTGTATATTGTTCGTTGTACAATGAGAAAGAAAAGTCTTTTTTCTCTTAAGCTTAAGTAGGATTTTATCTTAAGTTTTAAGTTAAGTAAAAATCCAATTTGAATTGTAACCAGATGGATTTGGCCTTTGCGAGAACCATTTGAATCAAGCAGTGTACTGATTCAAATGGTTCTCGACAGTTTATTTCTTATTTGATATTCTTACTTAAAATAATATTTCTTATTTATAAAATATATGAATAATATTCTATCTTTGTATTCGTTAGAATATTTTTCATTTAATTAGCTGCTAGTGTAAATTAAATGAACCATAACTATGTAATCCTATTCCTAATAAATTGACTCCAAAATAGCATATCCAAATGATTAGGAAGCCCATAGAAGCCACAATTGCGGAATTTACACTTTCTAAATTTTTAGTTGTTCGAGTATGTAAATAAATCGCAAATATAGTCCAAGTAATAAATGCCCAAGTTTCTTTTGGATCCCAATTCCAATAGGATCCCCATGCCTCGTTAGCCCATACTGCTCCCGAAAGAATACCTATGGTTAAAAAGATAAACCCTAAACTAATAATCCGATAACTCCAATGATCCAATTGTTGAATAAGTTGAGCTTTATAATAATTTCTAAAAGAAAAAAAAGAAGTGCTATTGTTTCTTTCAGTCATGTATTGGATCTCTTCAAAGAAAAATGACTCATTTAAAAAATTATTGTTTTTACTAAAAATCCTTAGAGCTTTTCGAAATGTAATGACTAAGAGAGCTACTGATAATAATGATCCACATAAAAGAGCTGCATAGCCCAATATCATCATACTTACGTGCATCATTAACCAATGGGATTGGAGAGCGGGCACTAAAATTTCTGATTGATGCATTTCAGCTAACAGGCCTGAAGTAACAAAGCCTTGGGTAAAAATGGTAGTTGGCGCAGTTATTGTGCTTAAATAATTTTGATGTTTTTTAACATATGGAATCATATGAATAATGGAAAAACTCCATGAAAGAAAAATTAATGATTCATATAAATTACTTAATGGTAAATGGCCCGAATAAATCCAACGAGTGACTAATAATCCTGTTATACAGAAAAAAGTAGCTATCATCCCTTTTTCTGACGAATCATATAGTCCTATGATTTCATCGACTGATAAGCTTATCAAATAAATTGTAATTACAATTGAAACGATCGAAAAGGATATATGAGTTAATATATGTTCTAAAGTAGAAAATATCATAATAAAAAAAGGGGTGCAAGGTTCTATGGAATTAAAATTTAGAATTGAATTCATTATAGGACTTATTATATCTCTTGTATAAGATGCCATGCCGCCACTCGGACTCGAACCGAGATGCTCTAGCACTGCTTCCTAAGAGCAGCGTGTCTACCGATTTCACCATAGCGGCTTAGGGTATTTGGAATAATAATAATCTATTTTTAGTTAATCGTCGAGATTCTTGAAGGAGTCAATTCCATATTTTTTTGAATTCAAATGAATGAGAAAAAAAGTGTTTGGTTTCAATATTCAATATAAATATATGCAAAATATATGTATTTAAATATTCCAATAAAAAAAATTATTATCCTTTTATAAAAAAAAAGATGTTTCATTTTTTCTAGCGGACATTTTCGTAGTTTCTACTTTACTAAACTAACTAAATAATTACTAACTAAATAATTATGACTTCGATTCAAGCATATAACTTTAAAAAGTTCTTTCCTATTTGTTTGCATTTTTGAATATTTTTATAAAATGGATTTCTCATTTATTTTATAAATTTTATAAATCTAAACTCAAAAATGCTTTTTATGAATCATAGTGCATAGTATGACATCCAATTCCTTAGAAATTTATATTTAGGATTTAGTGGACCTATTATATATTGGTCTAAATATCTTGTCTAAGAAAAAAGTTTTTTATTTTCTATTGATTTTTTTCCTAAGGATCTTCTCTTTTCTTTTATGTAGAAAATAATAAAACTTTTTTCTTGTTATTGTGACAAGCGAACCGATGGGGAAAATAAAAATCCCCATCCGAAAATGAGAAAATATATTATAAAGGGGAGTACTATTTTGAGATTCAGATTATTTTATCCGACGTTTGCTTATTTATTTGTCGTACAAAAAAAATTTTGAATTTCCCGTTGAAAGAGACTTCGCTAATGAAAAAGCTTTCAAGACTACCCAATATGCCTTTTTTTTCCAAATATTTTTATGAATCTTTTTTTTTGATATAGAAGTACGTTTTTTGGGAACTGCCATGAAAATTTTAAAGAGTTCTTCATTTCTATCGTTTGATGTGAAAGACATCTATTATTCAAACAATTCCATTTTTTCTTTCCGATTAAGGTAACAACTTCTCTCCCGCAGGGGGTCTGAGTTTGCTATAAAATTGATCAACCCCAAAAAAGCAAGTACACATAATTTAAATTTTAAAATTTGAATGAAACTAGTAGTTAATCAAAAAGGATATATGATTTTATAAAATGAATTTTAGTAATTTCCTTTTTCTTTGAAATTTATTTCTTTTTTATATTATGAAAATAATAATTTCGAATATCATATTCTTTCATACAACGAAAGATGTCCTCTAGTTCAAGAAAAGACAATCGCAGAGTTACCCAATGAATTTTATCAATAAACAAACAAAAAAAGTTTTACGGTCGGCCATCTTATTATTACTATTCTATTATATTAGTCATATCAAAATAAAGTAATATATTAAGTGGTCCATTTTGGTTTCATTTTTTTTCTTTACTCTATAGATAGAAATTAATAGATATAAATTATCGTAATACGTAATATTAACTGAAATTTTTTTTGTATCTTCCTAAAAATCTTGCTTAAATATATTAATAAAAAATTTGTAATTGTAACTTGGTTATACTCATATCATTTGACCAATTTGAACTTCTTGATTTGAATAGGTGAAGTGTTGAAAAAAAAAGATTGAGAAAAATTAAGAATCAAAAATTTTATTTTGATTTTCCATATCTTGATTTTTTATTGAACCTAAAAAAGTGATAAGAGCTGGTGAATCAGAAACAATTAATTAAGAATAAAACAAGAATAAAAAGGTCTTTTTATTATGGAATATACATATCAATATTCATGGATTATACCTTTCATTCCGCTACCAGTTCCTATATTAATAGGAGTGGGACTTCTCCTTTTTCCAACGGCAACAAAAAATCTTCGTCGTATGTGGGCGTTTCCTAGTATTTTACTGTTAAGCATAGTTATGATTCTTTCAGTCTATCTATCTATTCAACAAATAAATAGAAGTTCTATCTATCAATATGTGGGCTCTTGGACCATTAATAATGATTTTTCTTTAGAATTCGGTTATTTAATTGATCCACTTACTTCTATTATGTTAATATTAATTACTACTGTTGGAATTTTGGTTCTTTTTTATAGTGATAATTATATGTCTCATGATCAAGGATATTTGAGATTTTTTGCTTATTTGAGTTTTTTCAATACTTCAATGTTGGGATTAGTTACTAGTTCCAATTTGATACAAATTTATATTTTTTGGGAATTAGTCGGGGTGTGCTCTTACCTATTAATAGGTTTTTGGTTCACGCGACCTATTGCGGCAGCTGCTTGTCAAAAAGCATTTGTAACTAATCGTGTAGGGGATTTTGGTTTATTATTAGGAATTTTGGGTCTTTATTGGGTAACGGGTAGTTTTGAATTTCGGGATTTGTTCGAAATATCCAATAACCTAATTTATAATAATGAAGTTAATTTTTTATTTATTACTTTGTGCTCCTTTCTTTTATTTGCTGGTGCAGTTGCTAAATCGGCACAATTTCCTCTTCATGTATGGTTACCAGATGCCATGGAAGGCCCTACTCCTATTTCGGCTCTTATCCACGCTGCTACTATGGTAGCGGCAGGAATTTTTCTTGTCGCTCGGCTTCTTCCTCTTTTTATAATTATACCTTATATAATGGGTTTCATATCTTTGACAGGTATAATAACAGTATTATTAGGAGCTACTTTAGCTCTGGCTCAAAAAGATATTAAAAGAAGTCTAGCTTATTCTACAATGTCTCAACTAGGTTATATGATGTTAGCTCTAGGTATGGGTTCTTATCGAGCCGCTTTATTTCATTTAATTACTCATGCTTATTCCAAAGCCTTGTTGTTTTTAGGATCTGGCTCTATTATTCATTCCATGGAATCCATTGTTGGATATTCTCCAGACAAAAGTCAGAATATGGTTCTTATGGGAGGTTTAAAAAAGCATGTCCCAATTACAAAAACCGCTTTTTTAGTAGGTACACTTTCTCTTTGTGGTATTCCACCCCTTGCTTGTTTTTGGTCCAAAGATGAGATTCTTAATGATAGTTGGTTTTATTCACCAATTTTCGCAATAATAGCTTGTTCCACGGCAGGATTAACCGCGTTTTATATGTTTCGGGTCTATTTACTTACTTTTGAGGGACATCTAAACGTTCAGTTTCAAAACTATAGTGGTAAAAAAAGTAGCTCTTTCTATTCAATATCTCTATGGGGAAAAGAAATATCAAAAAATAGCGAAAAAAAGTTTCCTTTATTAGTGGCAATGGATAATAATGAAAGGGCTTCCTTTTTTTGGAATAAGACATATCAAATTGATGACAATGTAAAAAAAACTTTAAACCCTTTTCTTACTACTACTAATTTTCCCACTAAAAACACTTTTTCCTACCCACACGAATCGGACGATACTATGATATTTCCCATCTTTCTATTAGTTCTTTTTACTTTGTTTGTTGGAGCCATAGGAATTCCGTTTAATCAGGACGGAAGTGATTTAGATATATTATCTAAATTGTTAAACCCGGCTATAAATCTTTTACATCAAAATTCAAATAATTCCGGGAATTGGGAGGAATTTGTAATAAATGCAAGTTCTTCCCTTAGTATAGCTTTTTTGGGAATATTTTTAGCTACTTTGTTATATAAGCCTATTTATTCATCTTTACAAAATTTAAACTTACTTAATTCAGTTGTTAAAAAAACCTATAATAGAGCTTTGTGGGACAAAATAATAAATGTGATATATAATTGGTCATATAATCGTGGTTATATAGATGCTTTGTATACAAAATCTTTAACTGGGGGTATAAGAGGATTGGCTGAACTAACTCATTTTTTTGATAGACGAGTAATTGATGGAATTACAAATGGGATCGGCTTTGCAAGTTTCTTTTTAGGAGAAGGTATTAAATATGTAGGGGTCGGACGCATCTCTTCTTATCTCTTATTATATTTAGGTTTTGTATTGATTTTTTTATTAATTTACTTTCAGTATTAACCAGTATTAACAGTATAATTTTTTTTATGTCACAATAGGTTTTTCAAACCATAATAAATTTGTATCTTCTTTAAAAATTTCTAACTCTTTTTTCCCATCCAGATTAGAAGTTTTATAAGTTTTATAAAGTTGGTTATCCTTATAGAATGTTTCTTTTAAATAGAATTCATCCCCCTTTCCATTTACTCGGATCTCTTCCCTTTCATCGATTTTGTCCGGATCCTCCCTTTCTTCCGAAAAAAGGGAAGGAGAAGGATCTTCTTCGGTGGATCTCTCTTGTTCCTGTTTAGTCCCCTTTGTTTCGAAAGTTCTTTCTATTTCTACATCTGTTTCTTCCTCACTTTCCCCCCCTTCTTTCGTTTCTGAGGTTTCTTTCAGTTTTTTAGTAACAATAGGTGAGGGTATTCTG